CTGATAATCCATATCGAATTTTTATGAGTATCTATTAGTAACTAGATGCCAGGAACCAGATTTGAACTGGTGACACGAGGATTTTCAGTCCTCTGCTCTACCAGCTGAGCTATCCCAACCCTTCCCGACATATCATACCCATCCTACTCGATGGATTAGGTCTCTGTCAATTCAAATGAAAGAGAATCAAAAAGCATTACAAATTACAAAGTCTTACCCAGGGAATTGCTGAGATCGTCAACAAGAATACTTTGTAAGTTTCATTGAATTAAGAATCATGATATGTACTGTGAATGATTCAAACAGGGGTTCCTTACTTAGAGATGTTCTTTTGTATGTATATCGTACATCTCAAGGACTTGTGATAACAGAGGAGCATTTCTGCTCCGATCCAGGTGACAAAGTGTAGAGTGAATCAGAAACATATTGTGGAATGGAACCGCGGATGAAAAAGAGGATAGAGTTAGGGGGATGGGCCTTTTTTTTTTAGTGTGATTGGGGATAGAGGGACTTGAACCCTCACGATTTCTAAAGTCGACGGATTTTCCTCTTACTATAAATTTCATTGTTGTCGGTATTGCTATTGACATGTAGAATGGGACTCTATCTTTATTCTCGTCTGATTAATCAGTTCGTTAAAAGATCTATCAGACTATGGAGTGAATGATTTGATCACTGAATTTGTGGGGATCGATTCACAATAATGCTTACATTTTTCATATAAAATAAAAAAAGAAGGATTCGGGGAGGAATTAATATGAATCGTTTGATATTTCAGTATACGTCTGTAGCTAGGTTCATCCTTCATCCCTTCCTTGGAAAGATTCCTCTAGCAACGCAGTCTACCCCATTCGTTAGAATAGCTTCCGTTGAGTCTCTGCACCTATCCTTTTTGGATTCTTGTTTTCAGAACCCCCCTTTTTTCTGAAAACAGGATTTGGCTCAGGATTGCCCATTTTTGATTCCAGGGTTTCTCTGAATTTGAAAGTTATCACTTAGTAGGTTTCCATACTAAGGCTCAATCCAATCAAGTCCGTAGCGTCTACCAATTTCGCCATATCCCCCTTTTTTGTTTTGAAACTAGGATCTCCTTCCCCCTCTTTCTTTTCTTTCTCATTCTTCTTTCATTTTTGCTTATACCGTAACCTTTGAATTCATTAGATAGGATTCTTTCTATATCTAAAAAGTTTATCCGTTTACTCCTATTTGATTTCTTATGTTTTTATCTATCTTTATCTATCGGAGAACGGGTATTTAGTCCAATCAGAAATGATTCTAGCATTGATGAATCCGCAATTCAACATGGATGGATCTATACCACAGAATAGATACCTCTCTTCTTCTCATTTTTAATGCGCGGTTTTTCATACTTGAACGGTCGATTCTTTATTGTCTTATCGCTCTGAATGAAACCAGAAGAATGTCTCATTTTTTTTTGTTCTATATTGTATCCTTAATTATCTTGATTCTTTATAAGCCTATTCGTATAAATAGGCATATAAATTAAATAGGCATATAAATAGAAAATAAAAAGAGAAATTCGATTGATTTTGATTTGATTTCAATTGAGAAAGGATATAAAATTCTATTTGAGATTTCTTGTTAGAGAAGATTCATTCTGAATTCGATTTCGATTATTTCTTCTTTCTATATGCTAGATGCTAGAGGATTTCTGACTAGCTAAGATCCTGGCAGTTTGCGGAATTCCTATGCAAAATTTCTGTTATGTGAGCCCGCTTAGCTCAGAGGTTAGAGCATCGCATTTGTAATGCGATGGTCATCGGTTCGATTCCGATAGCCGGCTTTTTTATTTGTTCGATTTGCTACTTTAAAAACATGAATGTCTCCTTGACACGAAGGAATGAACTATTGAAAAGACTTCTTTACCGTCTTTCAAAAAGTAACTGATTTAGTATGTCGTAAGAACTTCCAACTATGAATAAAAAACAAAAGCTTCGAGCAGTTAGGAACAAATCAAGAAAAGTAGACTTGCTATATATACCAAATACCAAAGAGTCTGAATATTGATACAATTCATCTCATTCTTCTTTGTAGTACAGTACTTCAGTAGATTTTGCTTCGTTTATCATTTAGTTCAGTCTTAATTTAGGTTTATTCTTTCAATTGAATTTTCAATAAAAAAAAGGAGTCTTTATGTCTCGTTACCGAGGGCCTCGTCTGAAAAAAATAAAGCGTCTGGGGGCTTTACCGGGACTAACTAGGAAAGTGGCTAAATTCCCCTCCGATCGTCAAAAGAGAAAGAACAACAAAAAATTTGAATCTTGGAAAAAACCTGAATATCGGAATCGTCTAGAGGAAAAACAAAAATTGCGTTTTCATTATGGTCTGGGAGAGCGACAATTGCTTAAATACATTCGTATCGCTGGAAAAACGAAAGGATCAACAGGTCAGGTTTTACTACAATTACTTGAAATGCGTTTGGATAACATAATTTTTCGATTGGGTATGGCTTCGACCATTCCTGGGGCCCGGCAATTAG